GTGAAAATAGAATAGTAAATAGAATAGTAATATGAATATGCAGAATTTTTCAATCAACAAAAAGGTATAAATAATTTGATTTCTTTTTTTATTCAAAGAATAAATAAGTGTAAATAGAAATGATGAAATAAGAAACAACGGCCAATGTCATAAAAATGATGAATCATAAATAGAGTTTAGGTTCGAATTCCATAGATAATATGAATGGGATTGTCTATAATGATAGAGAAATACAACATCTCCGCATATATAATTCTTAATTCTTATTCATCTACTTTGATATATATTATATTAATAATATATTTATATTTATTTTTTTAAATGGGTTGGTTAAGTTTGAAAATGCACTCATTGAATGAGTAAACAATTGAATTGGATTCGGTTGGATAGTACCAACGAAATCGAGTACTAATTCCTATTTCTTATTAAATTAACCGATCTACTTGCTATCGGACATTTTTTTATTTTTGTTTGCAAAAAAAATTTCGACATATAATACTTTATTATTATGAGAATCAATCCTACTACTTCTACTTCGGGTCCTGGGGTTTCCGCTCTTGAAGAAAAAAACCTGGGGCGTATTGCTCAAATCATTGGTCCGGTACTGGATGTATCCTTTCCACCGGGCAAGATGCCTAATATTTACAACGCTTTGGTAGTTAAAGGTCAAGATACGGTTGGCCAGCAAATTAATGTAACTTGCGAGGTACAGCAATTATTAGGAAATAATCGAGTTAGAGCTGTAGCTATGAGTGCTACAGATGGTCTGATGAGAGGAATGGAAGTGATTGATACAGGAGCTCCTCTAAGTGTTCCAGTTGGTGGGGCGACTCTCGGACGAATTTTCAACGTTCTTGGAGAGCCTGTTGATAATTTGGGTCCTGTAGATACTCGCACAACATCTCCTATTCATAGATCTGCGCCTGCCTTTATACAGTTAGATACAAAATTATCTATTTTTGAAACGGGGATTAAAGTAGTGGATCTTTTAGCTCCTTATCGTCGTGGAGGAAAAATCGGGCTATTCGGGGGGGCCGGAGTGGGTAAAACCGTACTCATCATGGAATTGATCAACAACATTGCAAAAGCTCATGGAGGTGTATCCGTATTTGGCGGAGTGGGCGAACGCACTCGTGAAGGAAATGATCTTTACATGGAAATGAAAGAATCTGGGGTGATTAATGAACAAAATATTGCGGAATCAAAAGTCGCTCTAGTCTATGGTCAGATGAATGAACCGCCGGGAGCTCGTATGAGAGTTGGCTTGACTGCCCTAACCATGGCGGAATATTTCCGGGATGTTAATGAACAGGACGTACTTCTATTTATCGACAATATTTTTCGTTTCGTCCAAGCAGGATCCGAAGTATCCGCTTTATTAGGAAGAATGCCTTCCGCTGTAGGTTATCAACCCACTCTTAGTACAGAAATGGGTTCTTTGCAAGAAAGAATTACTTCTACCAAAGAGGGATCCATAACTTCTATTCAAGCCGTTTATGTACCTGCGGACGATTTGACGGACCCCGCTCCTGCCACAACATTTGCGCATTTAGATGCTACTACCGTACTATCAAGAGGACTCGCTGCAAAAGGTATCTATCCAGCAGTAGATCCTTTAGATTCAACATCAACTATGCTCCAACCTAGAATTGTTGGTGAGGAACATTATGAAACTGCGCAAAAAGTTAAGCAAACTTCACAACGTTACAAAGAACTTCAGGACATTATAGCTATCCTTGGGTTGGACGAATTGTCCGAAGAGGATCGTTTAACCGTAGCAAGAGCACGAAAAATTGAGCGTTTCTTATCACAACCCTTCTTCGTAGCAGAAGTTTTTACCGGTTCTCCAGGAAAATATGTTGGTCTAACAGAAACAATTAGGGGTTTTCAACTGATCCTTTCCGGGGAATTAGATGGTCTTCCGGAACAGGCCTTTTATTTGGTAGGTAATATCGATGAAGCTACCGCGAAGGCTATGAACTTAGATGTGGAGAGCAAATTGAAGAAATGACCTTAAATCTATGTGTACTGACCCCTAATCGAATTGTTTGGGATTCGGAAGTGCAAGAAATAATTTTATCGACTAATAGCGGCCAAATTGGTGTATTACCAAATCACGCACCTATTGCCACGGCTGTAGATATAGGAATTTTGAGAATACGTCTTAACGACCAATGGTTAACAATAGCTCTGATGGGCGGTTTCGCTAGAATAGGCAATAATGAAATAACCATTTTAGTAAATGATGCAGAGAGGGGCAGTGACATTGATCCGCAAGAAGCTCAACAAACTCTTGAAATAGCTGAAGCTAATTTAAGTAGCGCTGAAGGCAAGAGACAAACAATTGAGGCAAATTTAGCTCTCCGACGAGCTAGGACGCGAGTCGAGGCTATCAATACAATTTTATAACTAGTTGTTGGTGCGTCCGAGTTGTTGGTGCGTCCGAATAGAATATAGAAGAATAAAGAAAAAGAAATTTTGATTATACACCATATTCTATTTGGATTCTACCGATTGAATCCAATCAAGTGTAATCAGATTTTGGTGCAACAAGAAACAACTCAAAAAATAGAAAAAATAAGAAGTAGTAGGGTATGGAAAAGATACAAAATAAATCAAAAAAAGAAGGTGGGTAGAAATACTTATTAGATACCATTGGCTGTGCGGTATCTAATAAGTTCTACCTACTATTGGATTTGAACCAATGACTCCTGCCGTATGAAAGCAATACTCTAACCGCTGGGTTAAGTAGGTCATTTATTATCATAAAGAAAAAAAAAAAGGAACCCGTCACATTGATAGATTATAGATGGAATCTTATTTCTAAGCAATACCCTTGACAGGAAACAGATCAGAGAGCTATCATGTCAGATTATGCAATACTCACCTTGACAAGAATTTATATAATGATAAAATATTTATCACAAACACAAGGGCCATAGCTCAGTTGGTAGAGCACCTCGTTTACACGCGCGCCAATGTTTTTTCAGAGGAGTCCATCATGTAATCAACAGAATTTATCTTAGTAAAAAGTCGACGTCTTACTCCATGGATTCGAAGGAACAAGAGAACAATAGCCTGACAAATGGTTGGTTGGTCCAATTGAGGTCCCAATTTAGGCGCCAAGAAATAGAACCCATCATTGATTTGATAATTGATAAGGTGAATATTCAGTCCATTCAATGCTAGGCATAATGAGTATAAGTACCTCAAAAAAATCTCTTTTTGTCCTATGAACTTGAAGGTGTATGAAGTTTCATATTTGATGCTTTGGGCAGAGCGATAGAGACTCCATTTAACTTAGGTTGATATAGGCCGAAGGCAGACCTACGTCAAGATAACTCTTTTTTGAAACACTTTGGTATTGCTACTGAATAAAAATAAAGAGTCAGAGCACGCGGAGCCATCTCGTTATCTTTCTGTTAAGAAAAAGGATGGCGGACTCGCTGATATTTATATCAGTTGATGAAAGAGCCCAATGCAAAAAAAAAAATGCACGTTGGGTCTTTGAAACAGTTCGAATCATTTTGATAATAATAAGTTTGATCTGTTTTACCGAGAAGGTCTACGGTTCGAGTCCGTATAGCCCTAATTTTTCATTAATGTAAATTTCCAATTCAAAAATCGTAATTCGATATATCATATATATCATAAAGTAATAAATAGAATCGAGTAATCGAAAAATACAAATTTTAGGAGGTTTCAATGAAGTATCCTCCTAAATTTACTAGACGATTTCGTATCGTTATAGTAATGAATGTCATTTTAATTGAAAAAAAAAAATAAATCTAAAATGGATTTTTATTTATTTTGGTTATATCAGCTTAGTGTTTGGATTCTCACCGAAGGTTTTGGCCGCGGGGAGCCACAATCCAGGACTAAGCCTTGGTTCCCCCTAGCCCGGATCGAACCCCTTGAAGATCGGCTCGCTCAAAAGAGCATCCGAGAAGAACGAGAGGAATTGTCAAAAGACATGAAACGGATGGCGATGAGGGTCCAACACAGCAGGATACAGATGGTGCGTGTATGCGCGAATAGGAGAATAAACTATCTCCCATTCCATTCATTCGTCAAATTAGAACCGAATTTCTAATTTTGGTTTAGATTCTATGTAGATCAAGAACTACATGAGTTGCTTAACTTACTACGTGAGTTTGATTATAATTGTCAGTCATGGATAGATTCTCTATTTTATAGAGACATAGAATTTCCTCAGCTCTACGAGGTGGAGAGTGCCGTCGCCAAGATGCCCGGAAATCAAGCCCAAACGATTTTGGGAGAGCCCGTTGAAACGCTTACTTCTTTATCAACCCAGCAATGAGCAAACTTAGCCAAAAAAGCAGGTTATTCAATAATTAATTCAATTATAAATAAAATATTTTATCATCGAAAAACTGAAAGGCATTTACCCAACCGACGGTTGGGTAAATGAACGAGGAGTCCGCGAAAAAGCCTTTTCAAAAAATATCAAAAATTCCATCCATAAAATGGAAGTTCCAACAACAACAACAACAAATCCCCATTCTCTTACCGGGGTCAACCAAGGGAATTTCCCCAGTTTTCCACAATTGGAAAATAGAGCAAATTCTAATCTTTAAAATTCGATCCAAAAAGGTAAGTGACCGGTAATTGTTCTTATTTTATTTGATACATTTCAGTGAGTAATGTTCGTGAATTAGGTGAAGGAAGGTACGGAAAGAGAGGGATTCGAACCCTCGGTAAACAAAAGCCTACATAGCAGTTCCAATGCTACGCCTTGAACCACTCGGCCATCTCTCCTAAAGAATCTTATGATTATGACCTAGAAAACGAGTAAATAGCGAGTCATTCATAGTATTGCAGTCTTCATCTTATTGCAGTATAGGTATGCCTGATCAATTATAAAAACAATAGAAAAAAAAAAAATAGAAAACGTTTCATCAAAGAAAGATCTTCCTTCGGGGTTCGATGGATAAAAAATCTTTTTTTATTGTTAAAAGAAAAGACATTACATTAAAAACAAAAGATATATATCTTTTGTTTTATCAATAAGTAGCCTTTGTTATGGTTATAATATTTATACCGAACCAAATTAAACCAAGGAATTGGAACGAATCGAATCGTCTGATGGATTCATATTTTATACTATGATTGATTCCAGTTAGACAGTGTTTATATTTATAAAATGATTCCATAGGAATTCAAAAATCGCTTTCTTTCCAGTTTCAGAACTACTTACTTTTACCTCATGGATCTATTATAAATTCTGGAATCATACCAGGGATTTTAAAATTTTGATTGTATAGTGTATACACGCTATGCACACAAAATAGTTATTCTATATTTTATCATATCATAAAATAATAATTAGATTATTCGATTATTTGATTCTTTTTCCTCTTTGGATCATAATCCAATCAAAACTAACTCCTCCAGGTATCCTAATTTGTAGGAAAAATTCCTTGATTCTTCCACTTAGATGAAATAGAACTAGTTCTGTTCATTGGTATACTACTCCATTGGTTTGGCTGACATCCAATCGGATTGAAACCTTTCCTCCTATTGATTCCTGTGAAAAAGGAACAATTTGAGTGGAAGGGAAGGCCCACATCTTTTTTTAGAATGAGTCTGTTTTTATGTTATTTCGTACTGTAAATTCCCTTTTTGTGGGATTCTTTTCCCCCGAGAGGTAATGCGAAGAATTATCGAATGGATTGTTAACTATGCCTAGATCGCGGATAAATGGAAATTTTATTGATAAGACCTTTTCAATTGTAGCCAATATCTTATTACGAATAATTCCGACAACTTCAGGAGAAAAAGAAGCATTTACCTATTACAGAGATGGTGCGATTTGATTTTTTGATTGATTTTTTGAATTTCTTTATCATTTTCAGTTTTACGAGAAAGCCATATGATTCATTCGGGATAGAAAGAAAACTATTATTGAAATAAACCTACGCTTGTTGAAGGTGAAGTTTGAAAATGGAACAACCCCTTCTGTCGTGTATCCTCGATTGATGCAGCCTCAGACGCTTTCATTTTGATTCGAGTCTTAAGCGAAAGGTTACACCTATGGGTTCTGTATTCCAGGTCAATCCCACTCTACTAGTACCAATGGGCGGCATAGGGGAAGAAGCGCTACACCTAGGAATCAACAACACAAAAACTTTGTTATAAATTATCCCCTTTCCTTATCGGGATCGGGACTACCAAGAATGGTTGGGACAACAAACATCCATCTCGTTCGTACTTTGGATACCCGTATAACCATCGAAGACCGTTGAAGTGACTAATTCCTGAAAATAGGGGGCGTTGAGGACAAAAAAATTGTTGGAGTTACCTTTTCTATATAGCACCAACGCCCTTGGTGTTAAGAAAATACCTCTTGCAGTAGGGTTGGCTAGAGATTTCTTGTAAAAACGCTAGCCCCTCTCAGTTTATAATGAGAATATTTCATTTTGATTTCATGGATTATTATCATTATGCACAGAAGGGAGGAGCCGTATGAGGTGAAAATCTCATGTACGGTTCTGGAACGGGGATTCTTTGAATAGAATGAACGACCGTAACGGATGTCAGCCCAATCCGAAGGAAATTATGCGGAAGCTTTACAAAATTATTACGAAGCTACGCGACTAGAAATTGATCCCTATGATCGAAGTTATATACTCTATAACATAGGCCTTATCCACACAAGCAACGGAGAACATACGAAAGCTTTGGAATATTATTTCCGAGCACTCGAACGAAATCCATTCTTACCGCAAGCTTTTAATAATATGGCCGTGATCTGTCATTACGTGCGACTATCTCCACTATAGAAAAGAGGAAAAAAGAGAAAATAGGCTAGTAAAACTAAATACTACAAATAAAAAATAAAACGGGCTTTCTACATAAGTATCGTACAAAACAACGATTTTTATTAGCTGTAGAAAAAAAAGAGACTTCATATAAGCCGAAATATGAAGAAATAGATATGCCCATTTTATTCTATGGATAAAGGATCCAATTGTTAGAGGAAGCACCGTAAAGATCAATTTGCGAGGTTTTGGGCCGATACAATAAGAACTGCTTACTTATGTCATGATATGAGATAAAAGTTAGGAATCAACTTATGTGATAGAGTCGATCCACTAAGGTATTAAGCAGCGGTGTAGCATCAGATCCCAAAGATAGTAAGCCCTTTCTTAATGGAGGAAAGTCTTTTTCAAAGATTCTATATGAATTTCTATATGAAACCGAGATAGTTACCTTTCAGAAAATTATACCGATAGCGGAGGATGTCTATGATTCATTCTTCTGAAGGTGGGAGAAAAGATAAAACTGATTAGTAATCAAAATTCAAGTTTGAAACTCATGTAAATTAATTAATCTCTTCTGGTTAAGCCGATAAAAAATGGGATAGATTTACGAAAAATCTTATTCATTTCGATGGATTGGATTAGGACGGGACACAAAAAAAATAATGAATTGCCGAGCCGTATGAGGTAGGAAACTCTCAAGTACGGTTCGAAGGAA